GTCTCCACTTTCTTATGTGAAAGAGGTGCTTGCTTTATGAGACTGAATGAAACCTTCTTTCTTCGATCAGAATACGAATAAGATCAAAAAGGCCATCATTGGGGCAAACAATGCAATAGCTTCGGTTAGAGCAAAGCCCAAAATGGCATAACCAAATGATTGTTTAGCCAATGATGGATTTCGCGCCACAGAATGGATCAAAGAACTGAAGACGTTTCCAATACCGATAGCAGCTCCCGCTGAAGCAATTGTAGCAGCTCCGGCACCTATTGATTTTGCACCTTCTAACATCTCGGGTTGATAATTCTCCTCACGCTTTGTCATTCACTGATCTTCTATCTTATTGATTCCTCGTCGATTCTTACCCTCGTTCCTTTAATCTTGGACATCTCACTTGGAATGCATTCTTTTCGATCTTGTACCCACGGAGTGGTAGACTGAAGACCAACTGAATCTCGACAAAGAGAAGTACAAGCAAGTAGATCATTCGACGTTAGAGGGACTGACTCGTAGCTAGGGTCCCATATCTCTTCGATTATTCAATTTGATCCGTCTTCGTCTTCTCTTATGAAATTGATAGTTTGTGAGATCGATTACTCCTAAATGCTGCCCTTCTCTTATATACGAGAGCTACTGCACGATTGGAGGATTAAGAAGGCCCAGTCTTTCGTAATGAAGTGCGGGACTTTTCCGCTAGAATTCAAAGGCGTTCCTCGAGAAATGAAGAGCATAGTCCTGTAAGCGTAAAGCATAAGTAAAGAAAGAGAGAGAGCATGTACTTAGCACAAGTACTCAAGGATCAATGGCGTAGCTGAGCATACCGCGGCGGGTCTAATTGTATCAATAAGGAAGGGATCTTTGAATCCCGATGAGTTTTGATTAAAGTCTTTCAAGCTTTTCCTATTCTTTGGGTTAAAGAGTATCCTATCTTTGGAATTCATACTGATCCCGCGGTATGAGAAAGCAGCCCCTTGCACTTCCTTAGTCTAGTTCCGTGCTGTTCTCATTAAAAAGAAGAATCGCAGGAAGAGCGGTTAAGCTCCGTCAAAACCTTTTAAGGGTAGCACTGGCGCGAGGTCATTTCATTAGGTGAGGGTTCTCTTTCGTATAAAGGTTTAGCTCATCGATGAATCGGTCGAGCGGAAAAAAGAAAGAAAAGGGCCAGGGATTTGCCGACTGAGGCTCTTTTCAAGTTTGCCTACGTATCTGCCGCACTTGGCCAGGATCAAGTCAGCACTTTAGAATGAAGAAGACAATGCGCACATAGAATAGAAAGCTGCTGTTTGCAAGCTCTTTCTTTAGCATTATAACCCGCCCTTCCTGTTAAGGAGTGACGGAGCTCTCCTAAGCAAGAGCAAGGAAAGGTAAACTTGTTTTGAACAAAATTCCATAGAAGGTGCAGATGAATAAGCGGTATTGGAGGAGGGAACAGCCATAGTTGATGCATCGAATGCTAGTGCAATAAGACTTGATGAAGGCGGGATAACGGCACTTGCCTTCAAGCTTGATGAAACTTCTTGCCCCGAGGAACGCCTGAAAGCTTAGTGAGGAAAATCCTCGACAGAGAGGAAGTTTTTCTTTTAATGAGAGTGACCTTTCAAAGAGACTTTTTGCGATAAGGCCCTTCTTAAAGGGATGGCTCACTCTCCTTTAAAGGTGTCCCTGCTGCACTCTAAGGATGGCATATGATTCACTAGCGCAGGAGAGAGAGTTAGCCTTGGCTTTGGCATTTCCTCGCTCAATCTCATAAGAGAAGAAATCTCTATGCCCCCTGTTCTTGGTTTTCTCCCATGCTTTTGTTGGTCAACAACCAACCACAACTTTCTATAGTTCTTCACTACTCCTAGAGGCTTGACGGAGTGAAGCTGTCCCCTGTCATTCAGTGAAAATCTAGTGAGTAAGGTAAGGGGGTACGGAAACGTCCTCTTATCACAGCTTGAACGGGATTCATTTAAGGGAAGAAGACGAAGTCGATTCAATCCAACTCCAACCGCTCCAACGTTATAATCCTGGAAAGATATTGAGTCAATCTAGCAGGGCTAAGGAAAGGCACAAGCCCCAGTCAGCTCCGTCGGAGGTAAATCTAGCAGGGGAAGGTCATATGACCCTTGGGTGAAGGTGGGTTCCGACCTGGAAGTCATTACCAACATTCAAACAAACAAATGCCAGAATTACAATTGGTTTTATGAATAATAGCCAGAGAGCAAGGAATTGGTTTGCCTTTCAAGGGTAGTATCCACTCTTGGTATCGATCTGATAAAACTTTCACTGGCAAAGGTGTGAATTAGGAAGGATTGGTCGCCGAAATATTAACTGGAGACTGAATCTTAATATACCTCAGAACAATATATTTTTGTTACCACGAGATATATTAGCAGCTGCCGATCATTTGATTGGGATGAAATTTGGAATGGGTACACTTGATGATATGAATCATTTGAAAAATAAACGTATTCGCTCTGTAGCGGATCTTTTACAAGACCAGCTCGGGTTGGCTCTGGCTCGTTTAGAAAATGTAGTTAAGGGAACTATAGGCGGAGCAATTAGGCATAAATTGATACCTACTCCTCAGAATTTGGTAACTTCAACTCCGTTAACAACTATTTATGAATCCTTTTTCGGATTACACCCATTATCTCAAGTTTTGGATCGAACTAATCCATTGACACAAATCGTTCATGGGAGAAAGTTGAGTTATTTGGGCCCTGGCGGATTAACAGGGCGAACTGCTAATTTTCGGATACGAGATATCCATCCTAGTCACTATGGGCTGCCCCATTGACACGTCTGAAGGAATCAATGTTGGACTTATTGGATCTTTATCAATTCATGCCAGGATTGGTGATTGGGGGTCGTTAGAAAGTCCGTTTTATGAACTCGTTGAGAAATCAAAAAAGGCGCGGATACGGATGCTTTTTTTATCACCAAGTCAAGATGAATATTATATGATAGCGGCAGGAAATTCTTTGGCTCTTAATCGGGGCATTCAAGAAGAACAGGCTGTACCAGCTCGATACCACCAAGAATTTTTGACTATCGCATGGGAAGAGGTTCATCTTCGAAGCATTTTTCCTTTCCAATATTTTTCCATTGGAGCTTCCCTAATTCCTTTTATCGAACATAATGATAAAAATCGAGCTTTAATGAGTTCTAATATGCAACGTCAAGCAGTTCCACTTTCTCGGTCCGAAAAGTGCATTGTTGGAACTGGATTGGAACGCCAAGTGGCTTTAGATTCGGGGGTTACCACTATAGCCGAACACGAGGGAAAAATCCTTTATACTGACACTGAGAAGATAATTTTATCGGGGAATGAGAATACTTACAGTATTCCATTAATTATGTATCAACGCTCAAACAAAAATACTTGTATGCATCAAAAACCTCAGGTTCGCCGGGGTAAATGCATTAAAAAGGGACAAATTTTAGCGGATGGTGCTGCTACAGTTGGTGGGGAACTCGCTTTTGGGAAAAATATATTAGTGGCTTATATGCCATGGGAAGGATACAATTTTGAAGATGCGGTACTCATTAGTGAGTGTCTAGTATATGGTGATATTTATACTTCTTTCGACATACGGAAATATGAAATTCAGACGCATGTGACAACCCAAGGTCCTGAAAGGATCACTAAGGAAATACCGCATCTAGAGGGCCGTTTACTCCGAAATTTAGACAAAAATGGAATTGTGATGCTAGGATCGTGGGTTGAAACGGGTGATATTTTAGTAGGTAAATTAACGCCTCAGGTGGCGAAAGAATCCTCGTATGCTCCGGAAGATAGATTATTACGGGCCATACTTGGCATTCAGGTATCGACTTCAAAAGAAACTTGTTTAAAATTGCCTATAGGTGGTAGAGGTCGAGTTATTGATGTGAGATGGGTTCAGAAAAAGGGGGGTTCAAGTTATAACCCAGAAATAATTCGTGTATATATTTCACAGAAACGTGAAATCAAAGTAGGTGATAAAGTAGCCGGAAGACATGGAAATAAAGGTATCATTTCAAAAATTTTGCCTAGACAGGATATGCCTTATTTGCAAGACGGGAGACCCGTGGATATGGTCTTCAACCCATTAGGAGTACCCTCACGCATGAATGTAGGACAGATATTTGAATGCTCGCTTGGGTTAGCGGGAAGTCTGCTAGATAGACATTATCGAATAGCCCCTTTTGATGAGAGATATGAACAAGAGGCTTCGAGAAAACTAGTATTTTCTGAATTATATGAAGCCAGTAAGCAAACAGCCAATCCATGGGTATTTGAACCCGAGTATCCAGGAAAAAGCCGAATTTTTGATGGAAGAACAGGAGATCCTTTTGAACAGCCTGTGATAATAGGAAAGCCCTATATCTTGAAATTCATTCATCAGGTTGATGATAAAATACACGGACGTTCTAGTGGACATTATGCACTTGTTATACAACAACCCCTTAGAGGCCGTTCTAAGCATGCGTCCCAACGAATACCAACAAGTGGAGTTAATGCTATATCTCATCCTTTCCTTAGTAGGGTTTCTCCCTAAACAAAATACCGATTCAAGCCCCTTTACTAGGTTGGGCAAGCTTGGATGCCCTTACTCCCAACAAGTTGCTGGTCGGGATCGTGAAACTCTCGCTCGAAAAGTAAGCTGGTCCTTGTTTGGTCATAAGGATAATCGTTCTTATTAGGTCAGGGGCGGCCGGTCCGGGGGTTACCCGCGATTGGTAATGGCATAAGCAGAAGAGGGGTAGGGGGGACAAGGTTACGCGCTGGGTAGCGCAGCGCATCTGTTTCGGGACAGAGGCGACGAGGGCGAAGCAAGCCACCCAACCCAACAGGTCAGGGTCGGGCCGGCCATAGGTTCGAATCCTGCCACCTTTCTTGTGGATCATCCTGTGGTTACCGGATGATGGGAATAACAAAGCAGAAATCTTGAAATGAGCACGAAATGTCAATATATGAATTCTTTCATTATTCGTTATTTCCGGGTCTTTTCGTTGCATTCACTTACAACAAG